AAGGAGACCCATGCCATGATTTGCAAATCTTTTCTATTTATCTATTTAGTAGTCTAAGTTTCTCGATGAGGATAATTAATTCGGTCGTTGTGGTCGGACTCTATTATGGATTTCTGACCACATTCTCCATAGGTCCCTCTTAGATCTTCTTTCTCCAATCTTGGATTAGGGAAGAGGGAGATATTCGCGACTACTGGCGGTTTCATTATGGGGCAGCTCATGATCTTCATATCGATCTATTATCCACCTCTGCATCTATTCTTTCTTAGCTAAACGGGTGGAAGATCCATCCAATTTGGTTATATCATGGACTCGAAAAAAGGATCTGAATGTGACTGAAATGCACGATCTTCACAGGTATCACTTTTCACGATACCTAAAAAGGTGGAATAGCGATTTTCGAACCATTTCCTATAAGAGAATGGTTTCCATTACTTTTAGAAAAGGATTCTTATATCAAACTATAGCTATTGCATTAAAGAAGAAAAGAAACTAATAGAAGTCGAAGACGCGGAATGGTAGTGAATAGAGAGAAAGATTCTTCTGATTTTCTTGTTCCTGAAAATATTCTATCTATCTCCTAGACGCCGTAGAGAATTGAGAATTTTCATGTCTTTCAATTCTCGTACTCGTAATTGGAAAGTTACGGAAGGAGATCCATCATTTTGCAATGAAAACAACATATAAAACTCTGGACAATTTCGAAATCAGGCCAAGCGTCTTAATACATATGCCAAAAAATTCATTATTGGCCCACCATTGATTAGAAGATTTAGCTTGTATGAATCGCTATTGGTTTGATACGAATAATGGTAGTCGTTTCAGTATGTTAAGGATACAGATGTATCCCACAATTCATTTAGAGTTACTTAATAGCCTATTTCTTATACCATATCTCTATCTCGTGAAATTCTCGAGCCGAAAGATGGATGCATATGCTGTGTTTCATTTTGCTAAATGATATCAATTAAATGGTGTATCAATTCCATAAATAGGATATAGCAATAAATAAATCAGCAAAATTCTTTTATTTTAGATAGAAGAAACATTTCTTCTATCTAAAATAAAAGAATGTACCCTTCTATCCAAATCCAATTTGCATCGATAAAATAAATCCAAATTCCAGTAGTAGATGAATAATTGCAAATTTTTGTGTGTACGAGATTAGAATAACTTCAAAATAACTGACATAATTTTGTATTTTTCCTGATCAGAAAAATACAAGAAAAAGAAAGGAGGTAGAAAAATTTTTGGATTTATGGTTAAAGAAGAAAAAGAAGAAAACAGGGGTTCTGTTGAATTTCAAGTATTCAGTTTCACCAATAAGATACGGAGACTTGCTTCACATTTGGAATTACATAAAAAAGATTTTTCATCGGAAAGAGGTCTACGAAGACTTTTGGGAAAACGTCGACGTTTGCTGGCTTATTTAGCAAAGAAAAATAGAGTACGTTATAAGAAATTAATAAGTCAGTTGAATATTCGGGAGCAGTAATTTAATTGTTCGCATTTTTTTCTTATTTTATTAGTAGTTTTATAGTAGTCTTAGATTTTGCATTTTGATGAGCCTCGTTTTGAGGAATTCATGGAATAATCCATTTTCATGGAATAATGAATTAAGGAAGAAAGGATATGAGTCTACCGCTTACAAGAAAAGATCTCATGATAGTCAATATGGGCCCTCAACACCCATCAATGCATGGTGTTCTTCGACTGATCGTTACTCTCGATGGTGAAGATGTTATTGATTGTGAACCTATATTAGGCTATTTACACAGAGGAATGGAAAAAATCGCGGAAAACCGAAAAAGAGTAAAGAAAGGTAAAGAAAAGAGTAGTAAAGAAAGGTAAAGAAAAAAGAAAGAAAAAAAGGAGATAGAAAAAGAGAGATGATAGAAGGGGCTAGGGAGGGGGATAGAAGAATTCTTTAGAAGGGAGACCCTAAATTCTTTACGTTAAGAAAGGAAAAAGAATAAAAACACGGATACATAACATAAAAAAAAGAATAAATAAGACGAGATTCGCCCTCCCCCTACATATTTAATTTCTTCTCCTATACAAAAACTAGCAAGACCCACTCCATTGGTAATTCCATCGATGATACCCTTATCGAAAAACTCCGTTAGTTCGGTTAATCCTCTTATACCGAAGGTAAAGACCCTAGTATAGAAAATATCTATATAACCACGATTATATGACCAACTGTATATCTTTTTTTTTACTCGATCAAAAAAGTCCTTTTTCAGACTCCTTTTTACAAAGGAATTTAATAAATTCAAATTCTGAAAAAAAGAATAAGCGGATCCATAGAAGATATATGCTATGAATAAACCGAAAATGGCTAGACTTACAGAAGAGATTGCGTTAGTGATAAATTCATATGAATTTATAGAAGAATTAGAACTTTCCTGGATAAAGTTTATTGAGGGAGTTAACCATTTTGATAATAAGGTTAATTCCGCTATTCTATTATCCATTGCTCCATTATCAAAAGAGATTCCTATGAATCCAATGAACAAAGTAAAAACAAATAATATAAGAAGAGGAAATAGCATAGTATTTCCCGTTTCATGCGGATAGGCGAAAGTGTTTTTAGCCCCAAAGGAAGTACTAAAGGATCCTATCCTATTTCTTGTATTACCACGATTTTTTAATATATTTTGTGAAAAAAAAGAAACTCCACTCTTCGTTGTTGATAAAACGAAATCCCTATTCACTCCTTTAGGTATCCTTTTTCCCCATAAGGATATTGAATACAACGAACCCTCTTTAGTGCTACTGTAATTTTGAAAATGAACACGTAAATACCCATCAAACGTAAGTAAATATATCCGAAACATATAAAAGGCGGTTAATCCTGCAGTAAAGGAGGCTATTATTCCAAAAAAAGGCGAATACAACCAACTATTACTAAGTATTTCATCTTTGGACCAGAAGCAAGCAAGAGGTGGAATACCACAAAGAGAAAGTGTACCCCATAAAAAAGTAGTTCTTGTAATTGGAATGTATTTTCTTAAACCGCCCATAAGAACCATATTCTGACTTTTTTCTGGTGAATATCCAACAAGAGGTTCCATTGAATGAATAATGGATCCGGACCCCAAGAACAATAAAGCTTTTGAATAAGCATGAGTGATCAAATGGAATAAAGCAGCTTGATAAGAACCTATACCTAGAGCTAACATCATATAACCCAATTGAGACATTGTAGAATAGGCTAAACTTCTTTTAATATCTCTTTGAGCAAGGGCTAAAGTAGCCCCTAAGAAGAGTGTTATTGTACCTATTAAAGAAATGAAACTCATTATCAAAGGTAAAGATATGAAAAGAGGAAGAAGTCGAGCTAGAAGAAAAATCCCCGCAGCAACCATAGTTGCTGCGTGTATAAGAGCCGAAATGGGAGTGGGTCCTTCCATAGCATCGGGTAACCATACGTGAAGAGGGAATTGCGCAGATTTCGCAACTGCACCAAGAAATAATAAAAAAGCACACAAAGTAGTAAGTAAAGAATTAATCCCATTATTAGGAATCCAGTTATTAGCTATTTTGAACAAATCCCGAAACTCTACACTACCTGTTATCCAAAAAAAACCTAAAATTCCCAATAATAGACCAAAATCCCCTACACGATTAGTTACAAAAGCTTTTTGACAAGCACTCGCTGCGATTGGTCGTGTAAACCAAAAGCCTATCAATAAATAGGAACACATTCCCACAAGTTCCCAAAAAAAATAAATTTGTATCAAATTGGAACTAGTAACCAATCCCAACATGGAAGTATTGAAAAAACTTATATAAACAAAAAATCTCAAATATCCTTCATCGTGAGACATATAACCGTCACTATAAACAAGAACCAAGATTCCTACAGTAGTAATTAGTACTAACATAATAGAAGTAAGCGGGTCAATTAAGTATCCAAATTCTAAAGAAAAATCATTATTGACGGTCCAAGACCATAGATATTGATAGATAGAACTTCCATTTATTTGTTGAATAGACAGTTGAACTGAGAATACCATAGCTATACTTAAAAGTAAAACACTAGGAAAAGCCCATATGCGACGAAGATTTTTTGTTGCTGTCGGAATAAAAAAAAGTCCAAACCCCATTGACATAATAACTGGAAGTGGGAGAAGAGGGATTACCCATGCATATTGATATGTATGTTCCATAAGAAAAGAAATTGCAATTTTTACTTAAATTTTTCCATAAAATCAAATTGTTTCCGATTCACCAAACCAATTCTTATCTATTTCTGAAGTAATAAATAAAAATAAAACAAAAAAATACTGAAATTCTTAATCTTTTCAAATTTCTCTCGTTGAAATAATCAAAAATTAAGAATCGGTTTAGTTGGTTAAATTCAAAAAGTTAATCAAATAACTTCGTTACTTAGTTATTACCTAAATGAGAATATTTATTAAAATACAAAAAAAGGTTGAATCGTTTTACTTTCTATTCCTATTCATTTTTCTATTTCTTTAAAACAAAGATGAAGCGGCTCTCTTGTTCTTGTTTCGTAACTGATTGATTGAATTCCAATGAAAACCAATGCTTATAGGAAATTATTGAATATTCCTTACTTCATATAGAAATGAAATACTAATGACTTTAATTATATAAGTTTTAGAATGTCTTGTTTAAGAGACTCAGTATTTTTTTGTTTTGATTGGAATTCCATAAAGGAATTCCATTCTGAACTTAATTAACTATTAGAATTTTCCCTTCTTTTTATCCCCCCATCTTATATGGGGGATAGGACCCCGTACCGTATATCTATATATGGAGTATACTTGATATATAAATATATTTAAAAGGAAAACCTTTCTATATATTCTATATTATTAAAACAAAGTCTAAAATATATAAGAAAATATGCTAAAAAATTCTTGTCTTATCCGCATTAGACAAAATGAACTAAAAAGAAATTCTTAATTAAAGAAGAAAGAAGGATTGATTTGCGGCAATAAATGTCTTTCACATACAACTAGAAAAAAAAATTTCCTTTTTGAATGGCAGTTCCAAAAAAACGTACCTCAATGTCAAAAAAGCGTATTCGTAAAAATCTTTGGAAGAAAAAGACTTATTTTTCCATAGTACAATCTTATTGTTTAGCAAAATCAAGATCATTTTCCAGCGGCAACGAGTATCCAAAACCAAAAGGTTTTTCTGCGCAACAAACAAACAAATAATCTGGTTTTGGAATAACCTTAAATCTGAATTGACCTAAAAAAAATGCAAATTAATTAATGAATCGACTTTTATGTGTCGAATTAGTTGGTACAATATTCTTAGAACAAACCCCTCTGATATTCGATATTTGGTATACTTTATGCTAAGTATTCTTTTCCTATCAATGAACTTTTGATAATAGAATCCTCATAATAAAATATGAGGATTCTATTATCAAAAGTGGAGTTTTCTTGCAATAGGACTTACAACTTCCACCTATCTTATCCAAAATTCACAAGTAAATTGGTTTAAGATTGGTAAATTTTATTAATAAGAGTAAAAAAACTTTCATTCTAGAAATTTTGCGAAAACCCAAAAAGGTTTCTATTTCAAAAAGGTTTCTATTTAATGATGAAATTAAAAAGGATAAATTAAAATGGATAAATAGAAAAGGCTTTTTGGATTTTGTCCATTGCATTGAAAGAATTTTCAAAATTTAAACGAAAAACTAATTAGAAAAAATTTTTAGTTCTATATTGCAACTTAGAAAAAAGCAGTTCCAGCTCTTTAAAGCATTGTTTCTATTGGGCAAAGCTAGAGTTTAAAAAATAGCAATGATACTATCAAACGAAGTCTATTTTAATGAAGATTATAATGTTCCTAAATTTTATGGACTTTCCCAATCTCGACGATTCCCGAGAAAATAACTATTATTCTTTTAAGTTACCTATTATTTGAAGTTAGCCGCCATGGTGAAATTGGTAGACACGCTGTTCTTAGGAAGCAGTGCTCAAGCATCTCGGTTCGAATCCGAGTGGCGGCATTCTCGAAAAAGAATACAATAGATTAGAAAATGGATTCAATTCGAAATTTACAATTTTGTAATGGGACCTTCCCCTTATGCTATTTGCAACTTTAGAACATATACTAACTCATATCTCTTTCTCAACCATTTCAATTGTGATTACGATTCATTTGATAACCTTATTAGTTCGTGAACTTGGGGGATTACGTGATTCGTCAGAAAAAGGAATAATAGCTACTTTTTTCTCTATAACAGGATTCCTAGTTTCTCGTTGGGCTTCTTCGGGACATTTTCCATTAAGTAATTTATATGAGTCATTGATCTTCCTTTCATGGGCTCTGTATATTCTTCATACGATTCCTAAGATACAGAACTCTAAAAATGATTTAAGCACAATAACTAGGCCAAGCACTATTTTAACGCAAGGCTTTGCCACGTCGGGTCTTTTAACTGAAATGCATCAATCCACAATACTAATACCTGCTCTACAATCTCAGTGGTTAATGATGCATGTCAGTATGATGTTACTAAGCTATGCAACTCTTTTGTGCGGATCCTTATTATCCGCCGCTCTTCTAATCATTAGATTTCGAAATAATTTCCATTTCTTTTCTAAAAAGAAAAAAAATGTTTTAAATAAAACCTTTTTCTTTAGTGAGATTTATTATTTCTATGCAAAAAGAAGTGCTTTAAAAAGCACTTCATTTCCAAATTATTACAAATATCAATTAACTGAGCGTTTGGATTCTTGGAGTTATCGTGTCATTAGCCTAGGGTTTACACTTTTAACCATAGGTATTCTTTGTGGAGCAGTATGGGCTAATGAGGCGTGGGGATCCTATTGGAATTGGGATCCTAAAGAAACTTGGGCATTTATTACTTGGACCATATTCGCAATTTATTTACATAGTAGAACAAATCCAAATTGGAAGGGTACGAATTCTGCACTTGTAGCTTCGATAGGATTTCTTATAATTTGGATCTGCTATTTTGGTATCAATCTATTAGGAATAGGTTTACATAGTTATGGTTCGTTTACATTTACACCTAAATGATTACATAAAAAAACCTAATTGAATTTCATGAAGGTTTTTCCTTTTTTGTTTTATTTGAGAACCCCTTGAACGCCTTCTCAAAGGGTTCTCAAAAATTCGAGATAGATCTAATTAAACTTTTTTACTTTTTTCTCAATTATTAGGTTTTTCCACTATGGAATATAGAGCGGACTAATAAAAAAACCTATTTAGGATAATAATTGGATAAGAGAGCTTCTACCCTGTCAACGGATAGGGAGAGAACAAAATCTGGATAAATACCAATTCCTATTACTGGTAAAAAGATACAGATTAAAAGAAAGAGTTCTCGTGGTCCAGAATCCACAAAATTTGCGTTTGGAACGTGAAATAGCTTGTATCCGTAGAACATCTGGCGTAACATAGATAATAAATAAATAGGAGTTAATATCATTCCAATTGCCATCACAAAAGTAATTAGCGTTTTTGGCATTAACAGAAATTTTGGACTAGTAATAAGTCCAAAAAATACTACTAATTCTGCGACAAAACCGCTCATTCCTGGTAAGGCAAGAGAAGCCATTGAAAAGCTACTAAACATGGTAAAAATTTTTGGCATTGGGATAGATATCCCCCCCAGTTCTTCGAGATAAACAAGGCGCATTCTATCACAAGCCGTTCCTGCCAAGAAAAAAAGTGTAGCACCAATAAATCCATGGGATAATATTTGTAAAATAGCTCCATTGAGTCCAATGTTAGTTATGGAACCAATTCCTATAATTATGAAACCCATGTGAGATACAGAGGAATAAGCTATTCTTTTTTTGAAATTTCGTTGACCAAGAGAAGTTGAAGCTGCATAGATTATTTGCACCGCTCCTATTATTACCAACCAGGGCGAAAATAGATAATGAGCATGAGGTAATAATTCCATGTTGATACGAATCAATCCATATGCTCCCATCTTTAATAGGATTCCTGCTAAAAGCATACATGTACTATAATGCGCTTCCCCATGGGTATCTGGTAACCACGTATGTAGGGGTATAATCGGCAATTTGACAGCATAAGCAATAAGGAAGCCAAAATATAAAAGTATTTCCAAAGTTGCAGGGTATGATTGATTAATTAATCTTTCCAAATCTAATCCTGGTTCGTTGGAACCATATAAGCCCATACCCAGAACTCCGATTAAGAAAAAAATAGAACCGCCTGCTGTATACAAAATAAACTTTGTAGCTGAATACAGACGCCTCTTTCCCCCCCACATGGATAAAAGTAAGTAAACAGGAATTAATTCTAACTCCCACATGATAAAAAAAAGTAAAAGGTCTCGCGAAGAAAATAATCCTATTTGACCACTATACATTGCTAGCATCAGGAAATAGAATAATCGCGAATTCCGGGTAACTGGCCAAGCTGCTAAAGTAGCTAAAGTAGTGATAAATCCTGTCAATAAAATAGATCCTACTGAAAGCCCGTCGATTCCCAATCTCCAGTGGAAATCGAAGACATCTATCCATTTAGAATCCTCCTTTAATTGGATTAAGGGATCCTCCAGTTGGAAATGATAACAGAATGCATAAGTCATTAGAAGGAATTCTAACAAACAAATAGATATGGTATACCACCTAACGATTTTGTTTCCCCTATGAGGTAAAAAGAAAATGAATGAACCTGCAAATATCGGCAAAACTACAAGTATTGTTAACCAAGGAAAATAACTCATGATAAAGTGATAAAGACAAGATACGTTTTGACCAGAAAAGCCCGTGCTCGATTATTTCGAGCACAGGCTTCTTCGGTAAAGAGGAATCAGACGATTCGAGTGGAGTTTTTTGTAACGTATCAATAAGATAGAGCCATGCTACGGGTTGTTTCAGGCCCTAAATAAACGCGGACACTTAAAAAATCTGTTGGGCAAGCAGATTCGCATCTCTTACAACCCACACAATCTTCGGTTCTCGGCGCAGAAGCAATTTGCTTGGCTTTACATCCATCCCAGGGTATCATTTCTAATACATCTGTTGGACAAGCTCGTACACATTGAGTGCATCCTATACATGTATCATAAATTTTTACGGAATGTGACATTGGATCTATAAATTTTTCTTTTCAACATTAAATTTTTCGATCTGGTAAAAAAGAAATTAGTACTATATGAGTCATGTGTATTGTAGACACCAGACGAAGCAATGGTTTATCCAAACTTCAACAAAAAATAATAATCTATTTTTTTAATCCGTTTGTGCGAAAGCGTGAAAAGAGCCAAGAGACTTGAATTTTGGACTTCAACAATCATCATTATACAAATTGTACATACGAATTCGAATTAGCTAATAAATAGGCTATCGTCTTTTCAATATAAATTATTGCAATATTCAAATTGCAATATCAATCAATTACAAAAATTCATAGTAAGTAAAAAAGAATACTATGTAATAATCTATTCAAAAAAAGGATATTCTCAAATAATAATATAATAATAATAAATCAATATTATTATTATTTGTGCGTCTTTGTTTAGAGGATTCTATGTCTAATTATTCAAAAGTCTAATTTTTCAAAAAATTAGATTGATTGATACGAGTGGATTTCCTGTTACGATGGATCGAAGAAAGAATGGATAGTCCAATAGCGGCTTCAGCAGCCGCAAGGGCTATAACAAAAATTGCAAAAATGTCTCCTTTTAATTGGCGACTATCAAATAGATCAGAAAATGTTACGAGATTTAGATTAATTGAATTCAGTATAAGTTCAAGACATATTAGAGCTCTAACCATGTTTCGGCTTGTGATCAATCCATAGATACCAATCGAAAATAAATAGACACTCAAAAAAAGTACATGCTCAAACATCATTAACTAACTCCTTATCAATCTCGATTCATTTCAATATGAGGACAAGAATTGAACCGATTCAATTAATTAGAATAGAACAATTACACAACAAAAGAGAAAAGAAGCTTTTTGTTGGCAGTAGATGGGTTTTACTAAATTAAAATTGTGATTCTTTAGTTATTTATTTTAGATTTGCAATTCTAAGAATTTTTACTCTAATTCTAAGTTTTTTTTATTGCCGGGCCATAGTAATTGCACCTATTAAAGAAACTAGAAGAATTATGGAAATGAGTTCAAAGGGAAGATAAAAATCGGTTGCTAAATGAATCCCAATTTGTTGAACATTATTTATGAGACCTTGTTCTACTATTTGGTTTGATCTTGTAGTCCAAAGAATTCCATACCATGACGTATCTGGGATAGTAGTCATTAGTGAAAAAGGAATAGTTATACAAACGAGTGAAGTGAACCCATCTCCAATAGTCCAATAATTCTTCTCTTTAGACCATTCTGAGCCATTTACGAACATTACAGCGAATATGATCAAGACATTTATGGCTCCCACATAGATAAGAAGTTGTGCGACAGCTACAAAATAGGAATTCAATAAAAAATAGAATAAGGATATACAAACAAGAACTAATCCCAGCGAAAAGGCAGAATAAATTGGGTTGGTAAGTAATACTACTCCTAGACCCCCTAGTAGAAGAACAAATCCCCCAAATAGCACAAGAATCTCATGTATTGGTCCAGGTAAATCCATTATGGATAAAAAGAAATTAATAGTATAAAATTTTTCATGAACTGACTAAAACTAAAAGATTCAAGGAAGGAAAAAGGGATTAGGATATTTTTTGTGTATAAGCTGTTATAGTTAGAAATTGTATCACGAAAATCCACTCTGATCTGATTCAAAATCAGGAATAATTTGCAAAAAGCAGTAGTTTTTCGTTTTTCTCTATAGTTAGTAAAGAATTCCTTTTTATAATTATAACGAAAATTTATAACAAAAAAGAAAAAATCCTAGTCTAGTAATCAGTAATTGTTCTTGAATTCGAAGATTTATCTTCGTCTATTTTACTTTGAGTCGAATTCCTAATTGTTTGAATTGTGTAATCTCCCATTATGGAGATTGGTAACCGACTCAAAGCAATTTGATTGTAATTCAATTCATGACGATCATAAGTAGAAAGTTCATATTCTTCAGTCATTGATAAACAGCTTGTCGGACAGTACTCAACACAATTACCACAAAAAATACAAACTCCGAAATCAATACTATAATTAAGCAATTGTTTCTTTTTAATATCCTTTTCAAATCTCCAATCCACGAGAGGTAGATCTATCGGACATACGCGAACACATACTTCACAAGCAATACATTTATCAAATTCAAAGTGGATTCGCCCTCGGAAACGCTCCGGTGTAATTGATTTTTCGTAAGGGTAGTGAATCGTTATAGGTAAACGATTTGTGTGGGATAAGGTAGTTATGAAACTTTGACCAATATACCTTGTAGCGCGTATTGTTTGTTGACCATAACTCATGAACCCAGTTACCATAGGGAACATATTCTAAATATCTATGAAAAAAGGTATGTTTCTTTCTCTTGTTTGAGAAAACTTTTGTGTTGAAAATATTCTTACTGTTATTGTATTATCTTATTTATAGTGAAACAAGTTGGGAAGAGGTTGTTAATAAGAGATTGCCCAGGGAAATAGGTAAAAGAAATTTCCATCCAAGATTTAATAACTGATCCATTCTCATCCTGGGTAAAGTCCATCTTATTGTGATAGAAATAAAGAGAAATAAATAAGCTTTAGTTAATGTAATAAAGATCCCCATTGTCATTTCAAAAATTCCAACTGCTTTATTCATTTGGAAAAATTCAAAAAAGGATATATAGGGAATAGAGAAATTCCATCCGCCTAAGTATAGAACTGTTACAAATAAAGAGGAAACTAATAAATTTAGGTAAGAAACAAGATAAAATAAACCATATTTAATACCGGAATATTCGGTTTGATAACCTGCTACTAATTCTTCCTCTGCTTCTGGTAAATCAAAGGGTAATCTTTCACATTCTGCTAAAGAAGAAATTAGAAAAACCAAAAAACCTATAGGCTGCCGCCAAAGATTCCATCCAAAAAAACCATATTTTGACTGTGCTTCAACTATATCAACTGTACTTGAACTGTTAGATAATCATAGTCGATGATAACATCACAGTTCCCACCGCTATTCCAAAACCGTACATGAAACCTTAAGCTTCATACGGCTTCTCTATGATCAGAAAAAGGAAAGGACTGTTTCGTTTCGGTATTATCCCTGAGGCGTAGATAGAATTAGGTAAAATAAAATCGATTGAAAAGTCCTAAATTAGACCAAAAGAATTCCGTCTGCTAGAATAAGAAAAAGCGCTTCCGAATTGATCTCATCCTTTATAATATAATGAAAACTTTTCTTTGTTCAGTAATAACTTAATCTTGGAATAAAACACTAGTTATAGGAATTCAAAAATGGAAAGAATTGTGCATTAGTTCATGAGGAATTCTGTATGAATATGGATAGAGGAAGGAAAGATTTTTAGTAAATCTTTTTTTTGTATTGCATTCCATATCTTTTGTCCTATTCTTCTTTCCCTGGGGAGGCTTTTTTTAAAAAGAAAAAGAGGAATAAAGGGTTAATTCGTTCTTGATAACCATTTCCTTAACAAGTGAATGGGAACATACTCTGGATCGGAATCCGAAGAAAGTACTACTTGATCATTTCCACCAATTTCAAGTCCTTATTATGATTCCTTATTATGAAGAAAAATCTCTAATGTATTAGATTCCCCCATTACTAATCCTTTATGTACTTTAGTGTTCCTAACCCCTCACTAACTTTTTGATGGATTCTTCTTATGATTCTAAGTTATAGTAATAACTAGGAATATTCTAGTAATGGAATTCCATATCGCGAATCCTTTATTCTTGCCCGCTTCAAGATATGATGGATGATTAAAATATCAACCTTGGGGTAAAGAGTTTACACTGCTTATGTTTACTTCAACTTTTTTCTTGTACGTAGGAAATGAGATTTTTTCTTTTTACTACAAATTAATAAGCTGTTTTGTTTCACTCATATAGCTATCTAGTTTAACTTACCAACCCGAATACAGAATAAGAAAAGGAAGATAAATATTCAATAGATTTTAGAGGAAAAAGGTCCTATTTTAACGAATCACACGTAGAGATATTGCTAGCACACAAAAAGTTAATGGTATTTCATAACTAATGGATTGAGCAGCAGCTCGTAGACCGCCTAAAAAAGAATATTTATTATTTGAACTATATCCTGCCATAAGAAGACCAATAGGAGTAATACTTGAAATGGCAATCCATAAAAAAGCACCAATACTAAGATCGGCTAAAACAAAATGATATCCCAAAGGGATAACTAAAAAACTTAATAAAACAGATATGACTGCAATAGAAGGTCCAATGCTAAATAAAGGAATATCTCCTCGGGATGGCAGGATATCCTCTTTAAAAAGTAGCTTAGTCCCATCTGCTATAGCTTGAAGCAGTCCCAGGGGGCCCGCATATTCAGGACCAATACGTTGTTGTATCGATGCAGATATTTCTCTTTCTAACCACACAATTACGAGTACCTCTATTGTGATTCCCAATAGGAGGGTCAAAATGGGTAGAATCCATATCAGTCCATAGATTTCTTTTAATAATTCCGATTTCGAAAAAGAATTGATAGTTTCTACCTCTACCCTATCTATTATCATTTCAACGATCAACTTCCCCCATAATGATATCTATACTACCTAATATCGTCATGATATCAGCCAATTTCATTTTTTTAACTAGCTGAGGAAGAATTTGCAAATTAATAAAACCGGGAGGACGAATTTTCCATCTCCAGGGGAAAAGACTATCATCTCCTATCAGATAAATCCCTAATTCACCCTTTGGAGCTTCCACTCTTACATAAAGCTCTTGTTTTGACAGTTCAAAATTGGGCGAAGGTTTTTTACCAAGAAATCTATATTCAAAATCATTCCATTCGGAATTCTTTGCTTTATTAAAGCGTCGGACTTCTAAATTCTCGTAAGGTCCTCCAGGAATTTTCTCTACAGCTTGTTGAATAATTTTGATGGATTCCCTCATTTCACCGACTCGTACTAAATACCGAGCTAACGAATCCCCTTCTTTTTGCCATTGGACTTTCCAATCAAATTGGTTGTAAGACTCATAAGGATCCACTTTACGAAGATCCCATTGTACTCCAGAAGCTCGTAACATGGGGCCCGATAAGCCCCAATTTACTGCATCTTCTCCACTAATAAAACCTACTCCCTCAACTCGTTCTAAAAAAATAGGATTCTGTGTAATAAGTTGTTGATATTCAACAACTCCGCGTAAAAAATAATCACAAAAATCTAAACATTTATCGATCCATCCATAAGGTAGATCAGCGGCTACTCCTCCAATGCGAAAGTAATTGTGCATCATTCGCATACCTGTAGCAGCTTCAAATAGATCATATATTAATTCTCTCTCTCTAAAAATATAGAAAAAAGGAGTTTGTGCGCCAAGATCCGCCATAAAAGGTCCAAGCCATAACAAGTGAGAAGCTATACGGCTCAATTCTAACATAATTACCCTAATATAGCTGGCTCTTTGGGGTATTTGAATATTCTCCAAAAATTCTGGTGCGTTTACCGTAATTGCTTCTGTAAACATAGTAGCTAAATAATCCCACCGTGTTACATAAGGTAAATATTGTATAATAGTTCGGTTTTCCGCGATTTTTTCCATTCCTCTGTGTAAATAGCCTAATATAGGTTCACAATCAATAACATCTTCACCATCGAGAGTAACGATCAGTCGAAGAACACCATGCATTGATGGGTGTTGAGGGCCCATATTGACTATCATGAGATCTTTTCTTGTAAGCGGTAGACTCATATCCTTTCTTCCTTAATTCATTATTCCATGAAAATGGATTATTCCATGAATTCCTCAAAACGAGGCTCATCAAAATGCAAAATCTAAGACTACTATAAAACTACTAATAAAATAAGAAAAAAATGCGAACAATTAAATTACTGCTCCCGAATATTCAACTGACTTATTAATTTCTTATAACGTACTCTATTTTTCTTTGCTAA